TTAAAAGGGCCTCTTTGATTCAATTCCTGAATAAATTACTATGCAGATAAGATATATCTATACTATGATACATATATATTATATATAAGTACATGCAATAGACTCATACTCATAGTGGTTGCTAGTGGACTGAGAATTTGAATTTCACTAGTGAATGAATATAGGCTCAAAATAAATGGGTTTATTTATATTGCATAAATATCAATCAATGCAATGAATTGTTTCAAGGCCGGGCCTAATTACCCTTTTCGAGAACTTCTTGATCCCCTCTTTCCATATTTTATTTATCGTTTGTGTTTGTTAATTTCCTGGTTTAGTGTGATAGGCATATCACATCTTATCTTAACAATGAATGAAAGTGGGAGAAATTTAATGAAGTTCAATCCTTTTTCTGGCAGACAACTCACTCCTAGAAATATATACCTTCATATTTTTTCTATTAAATATATTATATATTTAATATTATCCTTATATTGACAATTTCAACAAACTGTTCATACTATGAGCATAGTATGATGGCGTTCGGGCAAGCATGCCCCCATCGTCTAGTGGTTCAGGACATCTCTCTTTCAAGGAGGCAGCGGGGATTCGACTTCCCCTGGGGGTAGGGTACTACGTCATGGATTATCAATAGATTGCGAATTGATTTGTCCGGGGTCGATGCCCGAGCGGTTAATGGGGACGGACTGTAAATTCGTTGGCAATATGCCTACGCTGGTTCAAATCCAGCTCGGCCCAAGGATTCGCTGAGCCAAGATCACATTATATAATCCTATAGCTAGCTATAGAAAGAATAAGAAAAAACTTTCAGATAGACTCCTCTTTTTTGTTCTCATAAATTCTGATCTTTTTAATAATCTAGATTCATATCACGATCTGTAAGTCTAAAGAAAAGAGCAAAGAACTTAAAAGACTCTTTTTGTTCATTGAACGATGGATTCTCAATCGTTTTGGCAATAACAAAAGGATTAAATTAATCCCTAACACCTTATTTTTATTTTTTGGGGATTGTAGTTCAACTGGTCAGAGCACCGCCCTGTCAAGGCGGAAGCTGCGGGTTCGAACCCCGTCAGTCCCGACATACCCTTTTCTATGAAAGGGGCGATGAAAGAGGGATAAGGAGCATAATTTAGAACTTAACCCTGTCCTTCTTTCCATTTCCCCTCGATTCTTTGTTTGTATTTGTAACCAATGAAAGCGGAAACGCAGTTAGATGATATTTCATTAGATGCTTGTACCCGGAAGGCTAGAGTTTTTTTCGAAAAAGAATGAAAAAAAGGGCATTTTTTATTTGATTAGAAAGATTCGGTATGGATAAAAGATCTTCTTATGTTATACTATTCAATTCTGGACGGTGAATCGATTTGCTAGCTCAGATATTGTTAGTCACGATATTGGGCCGAGTCAATATCATTATCATCGAGATGTAATTCATCCCATTGAATTTACAGGCGAAAGGTTTATCATCTCTATGGGATTAAATCCCGAGTTATTGTGAAGTAAAAAAAAAACGAAAGATGAGATTATGGAAGTAAATATTCTTGCATTTATTGCTACTGCACTGTTCATTCTAGTCCCTACTGCTTTTTTACTTATCATATATGTAAAAACAGTCAGTCAAAATAATTAAGTTGAATGAAACTTGACTTCGGAGTTCTTAGCAAGGATTCCCTTTTTTCTTTTTCGTCTTAAATGAAATGAGCGGACTAGAATCCGCAGTATTCTATGAGATCGGATAGTATGGTAGAAAGAAAAGAGTCATATATTTCTTTCTACCATACTATTTTTTTTAGTATTAGACAGTTAAAAAAGCGAACTCAATTTCGTAGTACCCTTAGAGTCCACTTCTTCCCCATACTACGAGTGAAAGGGAAAATGTAAAGACTACCATTAAAGCAGCCCAAGCTAGACTTACTATATCCATGTGACTTGTGTCCCCTATCTCTATGAATATGCAGGAATTATTCCATTATTGCTCACTAATAATAGTGGAATCAATGGTGCAGAGTCAAAAAAAAAGGGGGGGGGTGTTCTGCACCAACACTGTTGATGAACTAATTCCCTAAACCCATTTATTCTTAATATGATTTCTAGTAGAATCGGGAAACATTAAGCCCAAGCAAAATAACAACAGGTAGTGACGTCCTTCCAAGTATCGAGGGGATGTTACTAATAGAACATGTAAGATAATAAAATATCCAGTGTTTCTTTTTTCGACCTTACTAAATAAAAGGCATAAAAATAGGGAATCAAGACGGATCGCTATCCATCACAATCACAGACCTCCATTCCCCATTTGATCTAATCCTTACCCTCTCCCGATTCTGTCTTTTAAACAATCGTAAACTAGTCTAGTCTTGACTAGGACTAAGGTTACTGAATAGAAAAGAAAAAAAGTGCCAATCGAATTCAAGGCCTAGTTAGTAGACACTCCAGTGGAAGGGCTATCAAGACTTACCGATCACTCTAATCTTTTCTTTTGGTGAATCCTTGGCGCAAG